AGATGCACACTCCAAAATGTGAAATATTCATCTTCATTGGAGCTTTTTGGTGGTAGTCGTGACCAACAGCCATCAGCTGTCGGCTCGTTGGTAAGGCGAGAGCTTCAAGCCCGATTTCAGGTTCAGGTGGCACACCCCCCACACAAGCATCACCCGACGAAGGGGGGCCGGGGAAAGCTACAGGCCCAAAACCTTCGACCCTTCTTTCTAAATGGGGGTGCCCGGAGCACCCCATCTTGTCATTTCGTTGTTGCTCATTCCCGTTAGGGTTAGGCCGAAGTCTTTGGTGTTTCCTTCTCCGCGCCCGCTCACGCTTTGCTGACCTATCGCGTGGTAAAGAGAAGAGAGTACGAAAGAATAGTAAACAGAGCACACCGCAGAAAGATTCTAAATATGAGAAGTCCCCCTTGGATTCGAGAAGAAGGAAATGAAGAACGGGAACGAAACGAAATGAGGCGTTTCCAGCTCTAGTTTCGGATGAGCTTCTCCCAATTATGTCTGGTAATAGAATAGGGCGGCTTGCTCTGACCAAGACTCCACTTTTTGCTCCGTCCATGGAGCGTATGAATTTCCTGGAATGTAGATAGACCAAAAGAGGGAATGAAGGGATAAGAATAGGAATTATAGTCCCATTGGAAAAAGGGGCACCTGTGGGAACATCTCTACTGACGAACCATTTCAATAGTAAGGGTGCTGCCGTGCCACGAGGCACGACCATAGAAGTAATGAAAAATAAAAAGTTATGTAGTTGGACCATCTGCTCTATCCGTTCGAGTTTCGCTTCTCTAGAGAAGATGAGACGCTCAAAATGAAAGTGTTCGCAACGCATACCGAAAGGATACCAATGAAGCCGACCATTAATGACTAGTTCGAACACCAGGAGCGGTCTGATCCCAGATTTGATCAAACAGACTGCTCTTAGAAAGATGAAAGAAAAGCAAACTCTCCAAATTGTTGACCAAGCAACACTAGCGGAACAATCTCTTATTCTTACCAGCCGGATGGTGCGCAATGAAGACCAATCCGCGAGCTAAACTATAACATCCAATAGCAGACAAGCCTGCCCGTCTTGTCCCGAATCCTTATTTTCTTTCTCCTACAAGCCACTCATGCAGTCTAGCTCTACTTATTCTGTCTTTCTACGATATATCTTGTTCTTGGTTGGAGCAGCTGAGGAAGGATATTGACATTGCGAAGAAGTCGCTCTATGCTCTGGGGAAGGCGAATATGATGACAAGATGGCCATACTATATATATGGTATTCGTGGGAATCAGATTCATTTTTAGCGGAGATCCTTTCGTTTCGGGTGAAATCAGAGCTTGAGCGTCTGGACTCTGGGCGTTCGAGCTACAGTTTTTTAATAAGGGCCTTAAAATAAAAGGATATTTTACTTATCTTTTTAGCCCGACGAAGAAGTTATATAGATAGTGGGAAAGCACTCACCCATACTACTACTACCATACGTCATTTTCCCATTGGCTACATTCCGATCACTAAGGAGACCAGGGGAGTGAAGGCTTGTCTTTTCAGAACCTTATTACTTTTTAGCTAGCCTTGCCTGAAAGCGCAAGAGACCAAGGAAAGAAAGGAATATTAAATGTAGTGCTAGCTGCCCCTGAAGCGCCCATGCTTACTACTAAAATATAACAAGAACAACACGACTTGGAATCCCCATTTCAGGAAAAGGTTGTACTAGCACCTCCTATTAAGTTAAGTAAGGCAAGAGCCCATTGCCAGCTCTCCTCCGGGCGGGCCTCCCCCAAAAGACTCATTTTCTAAGCCTTCGTTCTGAGTTTTATTCTTAAATAAAAAAAATGCGGTAAGTTCGTCTCATTAGGGAATCGTTGTCTATCATTTAGATATTAGTGCATCCCCGAGCCTGAGAGTGATTCCTGAGGACCTTCGGAACAGAGTCAATCAAATGAATAGCTGTCATAATAGAATCACGGTTGACTAAAGGAACAAGATGATCTTTCCCATGCTCTTCCAGACCTATCCATAACGAGGGGTCCCTGAGTGGCATCTTCATTCGATAGGTTTCTTTTATTTAATAAGGGCACATTATGAGAGTAAGATAGCCTGACTGTTCTTATGAGCGGACTCACTTTATTTTATAGGCTTCCATGTATCAATCAGTCCCTCCCGTCTCGTAGCCCGGTGGTAGAGCGGTTGACAGTTCACGTCGTGATCCGTTGATGAGCGTTGGTTCAAATCAAATCCGAGATTTCTAACTAGACATATATATATATAAGTAAGTTATTCGCTTTCTGAATGAATGTCAGATTGGAACTCAAAGGAGAATGTGGTCATAGGATTTGGTCTCAAATAGATAGTGGCTATCAAAGGTATGTAATGGGGCTAGGAGCAATAGGAATAAGACTTGTTGCGAATAATACTAGTTAATTTGAATGCCCAAGTTGGCATCTTCTGCCGGGATCTCTCCTAATGGCTGTATTAGATTTCGAGTCCCTATTTCAGTAAGAATTTCAGGGCATTCAAATTACAGCGATGAAGGGAAGATTAGTTATGAATCACTTACACCATATTGGCTTTAAATGCAAATTCTGTCGATGAAATGCTCGAATCTTAGTCTCAAACCTGACGATAAGACTTTACAATTATTTGCCTTTATGTTATGTATCCCGGTGCTGTAATGGGCTCCCTCTGAGGATGATTCTAAGAAACCACAACTGCTGTTACTTAACTAGTAGGCTAGAAGCCCTTTCTTTGCTGCCTGTCTGTGCGAATCTAATAGCCAAACAACCAGGTTCATGCAACGCGAAATAAATATATATAAACCCTTCCCGCTCTAACAATGTGTGAGCAGCCATGGCTCTCTCTTTGACGGTTACTTCTTGAGAGAACTAAAAAAAGGCGTAAAGCCAGCCCTCCATTAGCATAGGAGAACCTGATTCCAGCCATACTATTAGAAAGTCACTTCTATCTTTAGACTTGTTAGGAGTAGACAGGCTTTAGGCATAGGCAACCTAGCTTACTCGTTTTGATAGTTTCCGCTATGACTATGTTATGTATGTAATTACGGTCTTTGTTGGATATTGTTTAACCTATAGACTTTCTATTATCTATCTTTTTAAACCCATTCATAGGACCACCGCCTACCGCATTCCTGCCCCGGCCTTTTCTTTCGCCCGACACAATTGATTCGTCATGGGGAACCCTAGCTTGAGGCTTGCTTGTCTCAATCAATTTTATTGCTTTAACTAGTCATGCTATGGAGAATTCATTCCCATTGAGAGCCAACTGCTTCATGCCCCAGATCGCGGGGATTCTTATTGTGTGTGGTCATATTTCCTATTCATTGAGTAAAGGGCCGCGTTAGACCCGCAAGGCTTTCATCGGAGCACATCGCTTTCGCTCCTCAGTTTCTCAGTGGAAGAGGACCTTTCTCGATCAACTATCTTACTTGAATGAAGAAAGAAGTCAACTTTCTATACAAAATTATCTGAATAGCCGAATAAAGGAATTTTGGGCTTGATAGCCACTCCCCTGAAAAACTGCAAAGAAGACGATTCGCTACTTCCGAATCGCTGCATCCAGCTCCTCCAGTCTCCTCGATTGGCCCCCTTCGCCGTTGTGATCCCCTTAGTTCACTATTTTCTTGTATATAGAGTAGAGTGCCTGTCTGTGATTCGGGTTTGGATATTCTCCCGTCTTCCCTGCCGAGCAATCCCTCTCTCTTTACCTGCTACTGTGCTAATCCCTTCTAACAGCAAATAGGCCAGGCCAGACCAAGCGCTCGAAAGCAAGTAAAGAATTAGCTCAGGTGAACAGAAAGAAGAAAGAATCAAAAGAAGAAGAGGAGATAGTATCCCCCATTGAAGAAGCTGGTAGTTTTTCGGGTGGATTGCTTTTCATAGCTATCTTTCATACCCTTGCGATTCTACTTTTCGGAAAGAATGCGTTGGTATAGAATCTAGCAGCAATCCTTCTTGCTAGGCTAGTCTTAACTGAAGAAGTCATTTCTAGACTCAGCAGTTCAGCCCGCAACTCACTAACTACAGCTTCTATCTCCTCTAGGTAGGTCCCATTAGACTGATCCTTAGTCCTTCTCCCCCGCAACCAGGCAGGCCTTAATTTAGGCTTTCCTTATGAGATGGGATGCTCAATAATCGACTGCTTGCTTCTCTCGAGATGCGAAGAATAGCTAAAATAAATACTCTCTTTGGTCCTTTCGAAGCAGATATTCGTACGTCCATTGGGTTACTTGAGGGTAGCACTGGTTTCGGCTTGACAGCTTTCCTTCCTCCTATAGCAAAGTCTGACTCTTGGATCGGATCAACGGTTTTTTCGTAAGTAAAAGGGTCTTTCATATTCAAATTACAGATATTAATAAATCTATCCAATTAAAATTGTTGTACCAAGCTTCCCTTAGCTACTTTGAAACAAAACATTTCACACTTAATTAAAAGGGCTTAACGATGCCATAGTCTGTACACGCCTGACTTATCCCTTATTCAGGATTGGTTATTTTCTCATACCGAAACGAACTTAGTTTCTCTAATTCCAACCGGAGCGATGTTGGGAACTTGCACTCCTGATAACAAACAAAAGCTGGATTCTATCTCTTCCTTCTGTGAAGCGTATGATCCTTCGGCACCTCTGGAGGTTTCCAAACCAAAGTAGCGGACTTAGCAGTCCCTACCCGAGTCAAGCTTCATCCTTGGAAGAAGACCTTCCAACACGATGACCTCAGCTTCATGGTTGTAGCTGGTAGACCCGTCTACCCCGGACGAAGTTCTCAATCTTCCCGGAAGGGAAAAGGCATAGCGAGCATGCTACGAATCCCTCAATCAAGCTTGAAAGCGAGTTTCAGTGATCTGAGGGTGAATAGATAGAATACCGGAATAGGAATTCATTCCACTAGTGAGGTAAGCCGTGCTTTTCGGTAAGGGCTAATTCGAAGATCTTAGTGAATAGGGCACAGGACAGGGATCTCCTTGATCGAACTTTGAGCCACCCTGGACTTTGGCCAGGCCCC